CAAGGTTCCACTCTCCAATAAGTCCCAATCATCCTCTCCATAAGAGTCAGCCTGTTCATCAGAAGCCATCCGCTCCTCTTTATCACCCTCCTCTTCAGGAGAAATGATCCGCCCGTACTCATCCTTTTCATCAGAGCTGCTCCCCTCCTTTTCATCAGAACTGCTCCCCTCCTCTTCATCAGAACCGATCCCCTCCTCTTCATCAGAATCGATCCCCTCCTCTTCATCAGAACCGATCCCCTCCTCTTCATGAGAAATGATCTGCTTGTCGCTCCAATCAAATAGAAAGCGCCAAGGGTACCATATTCTAGGAGTGCAAACTATGGCATTGAATAAATCCTCCGCCATCTCCATCTCCGGGTCAAGGGCTTCCCCTTCTTCAAACTCCGATTCGGATTTTGGATCGAGAAATCTCTGATCAACGATAGAACTATTTTGCATCATATCTAAGGGATTCCTCGGTTCGGGCCGAAGAAGCAATGTAACTCGATCAGTCTCAAACGGACTGCAATCTTTTTCTGTCCGTGAAGATCCCACCAGAGCGCCTTCTAATTCTAATAGGCCATGAGCTAGATCCGAATCATTCTCAAGGAGTAGATAAGAAGTGAGCCAATTTTTTTCATCGGATCCGGGTAGAGACCAAAGATCTTGAGCGACCGATCCGGCAGAACAACTCAAAAGATAAAGAAGTATCGTTAATTTCTTGATGCTCGTTCCAAGTTCGAAGTACCATTTGGACAAATAAGAATCTACTTCTTTAGATGTTTTTTTCCTCATATAGATAGATATAGGATCTATGAGGCAATTACTTAGAAGTACAGTTTGTGCTACAGCCCTTCCTATCTGATAGGAAAAGATCCCATGATCCGGACATCTTACCCGGTCTCGCAGCTCCCAAATTTGTCTATGAAAAGCGAATTGAATTGTATTAGTGTCTAGAATTGATTTCTTCTGTGTAATACTAATCGATAGGGCCTCATTGGTAAGTGCTGCAAGATCTCTTGCATTGAACGTGGTTATGGAACCGAATCCGTTAGCGAATCCGTTAGTATGGAACATTTTCTTTTCCCAGTGAAATCCTCGGGTATATGAAAGAGTGAAAAAGTGCTTTCGTTGTTGTGGAATAAGAGGCCTTCGTATCTTAATGCACGTATTGAATCTATCCGGCCCTAGTAGACCGGGATCCACTTTTTCGGGAATATGAGTCGAAGCAAGAATAAGAATATTCCTAGTGGAAGATAGATGGTTCGCGAATACACCGAGGGATAAGTCCTCCGACTCTTCCAGACCCAGATCATGAATGTTTGGAAGCCATAGTATGCAAGGAGACAATGCTTTTGCGAATTCGAATTGTATGTTGATCAAAAGTGGGCGATCGCTTATTTCGGAGATAAAATCATCATCATCATGAGCATAATCAAGTGTCTCCTCAACCATATCTTCCACCTTCGGCTCAAAGTCATACTCGATATCGTCCTCGATATCGTCATCACTAGCATTCTTCATCTCGTCACTAAAATCAAGACTAGGCTTAACAGGATCATAAGAGGCCTCAAAAAAGTCGCTAAAATCGAAGAAAGGCTCGGGTTCCTCCGTAGGAACCAAAAAAGACTCAGAAAGGAAACTCACATGCAAACTATCCCTACTATCATCATCAAGATACCCCCCATCCTCATAATAAGGACCTCGAAACGACCCCAAAACTCCCGTAATGAAAGGAAGATAGGAGTTTGTCGCTAGGTAGTTGACCAAATAGGATCGTCCAATTCCTAGAGAACCTATCACTAAAACCCCCTTAGGGGGGGATACTAAGCGGAGCGAAAAGCTTTTTCGAGGATATGGGAAATGCAAAGGATTAGTCCCATACAAAGTTTGTGAAGAAGTGATTGTCTGATCATGAGCAAGGAATACGCGTCTTTCTGCTAAACAGGATGTATTGAACTCATAAGTGAATAGATACTTTTTATGAATGTCAACTAAGTATCGTAAGTAAATTGCTCCCGGTTGTTCAATCATTTGATAACCAAAGTCATTTCTTGTTGATAAAGGATCACTCTGAGTCAGACTCAATAGAATTTGACCAATGCTTCTTTCTGCCGTTAAGTTGCTAACCTGAAGGTAGCATTGTCTTTCGTCATCATCAAGCGTGTCCTCGCCCGCGGACCAGGTTTCTAGTTTAATATCATCCCACTCATCATTATGATCAGTCCCATACCGAGTATCACGATCAGCCACGTGGAGGTGGCTTATCAATGAATAGATCTCTTTACTTGTATGACTTAGATGTCTCGTATTTCTCGAAAAAGTGATTCGATGGATGGGATTTAGTATGAGATCGATGATGAGATTGATATCCAAAGAGTTCTTCTTAAAAAAGAACAATTTTGATTTGACCGCAAAAGGGAGAGGGAGGATTTGTACTAGAAAACCTGATAAAAAATCTACTAATTCTTCCAGAGCAACTAGAAAGCCATTCTTGAACTTTAACCAGAAAGAATTC